AAATACATTCAACCAACTCCAATACTTTTGCCCATTAACGTTTTAGAAGATTTCACAAAACCTTTATCACTTAGTTTTCGACTTTTTGGAAATATACTAGCGGATGAATTAGTGGTTGTTGTTCTTGTTTCTTTAGTACCTTTAGTAGTTCCTATACCTGTCATGTTCCTTGGATTATTTACAAGCGGTATTCAAGCTCTTATTTTTGCAACTTTAGCCGCGGCTTATATAGGTGAATCCATGGAGGGTCATCATTGACTTTTTTTTTTTTTAATCGTCTTTTTTATCTTAGTTCAAGGCAATGTATGCGTAGCTCAAGATAGTCGACTGACGGAGCATAAGTATACATATACAAAGGTATATACGATCTAGAACTAGAAGAATAGCCAAAAAGATTACGACATTAGGGAATTGTAAAAAAAAAAAAGGAAAGAGATCTAAAAGATCTTTTTCCTAAAATGTATGTTTGGCCTCTTCCCTCCGAGTAAAATCTTCTTTTTATTTTGTTTGTTTGAGGCAATTCAAATATTAGGAGTCATAATCTGAATAAGAATTTTTATGGATTTGATTTATGATACCGATGGGCGATTAAAAAAGATGCTCTATAGAGCGATTCCCATTTAAATCGATTTGATTCAATTCATTGACCAAACGAAAATATTAATTTATTATTCAATTGAATAATAAATTAATACAGAAATTAACATAATAATAATTAACATAATATAATAATATAGGAAGGAAATAGAATATAAATAGAAAATCAAGTTCAATTTAGTAATTTAGTTTAAATTACATAAACTTAGATCAACCAAGTATTGACTGATATTTCTAGGCAATGCTTCGAACTAATGAATTGATCCATTTATATTGATCACCCCAGTATTGAATAATAATAATAAAATGAAAAGGGTTTGTTTAGTCGAGGGGGGTTGAACTAGGTGTATGCAATAGAATTCCAACTTCCTTTGGTGGATAGTGGGAAAAACAATTTCTATAGTCCGATTGGGTCTACGATACAAATAGTGGGTTTACGTTATAGAAGAAACACATGTATATGTGAGATTAGATATTAACTAGTTATATCTGAACTAAGTTATATCTAAAAGATATATCGAATCTGCCTTACTATACGTATATATGAATTTCGATAAGGATTGAAATAGAAATCGTTCCCTTTCGCCTATAAATATAAATATGAATTGAATATTGAATGAAGAAAGAGATTCAATCAAGAAAAACAAAATGAAGAATGGTTCATAACCAATAAAGACATGGAAAAGCAAAAGTCGTATGGATTTACAAAAACTCGTAGCTAGGAACTAAAAATAGATATCGAAGTAGTTCTGATGATTCAATCTTCAATAGTATTATTATACTTCTACTTCAACTCACTTCAATTCGGAACTCTTAGTTACTTCGACTGGATGAATCTTAGCGATGGAATAATTAAGTCATAGTTTTTTGGTTGATTTGTATCATTAAGTATCATTAACTATTTTTTTTTGGTACGAGGAATTTATCATGAATCCACTGATTTCTGCCGCTTCTGTTATTGCTGCTGGGTTGGCCGTCGGTCTTGCTTCTATTGGACCCGGGGTTGGTCAAGGGACTGCTGCGGGTCAAGCTGTAGAAGGTATTGCGAGACAGCCCGAGGCAGAGGGAAAAATACGAGGGACTTTATTGCTTAGTCTGGCTTTTATGGAAGCTTTAACAATTTATGGATTAGTTGTAGCATTAGCGCTTTTATTTGCGAATCCTTTTGTTTAATATTTCATCTTAATCCTATTTAATATTTCATCTTAATCCTATAACTATAAGAAAAATACGTATTTTTCTTATTGTTCTGGGCTTGATGCTTCCTTTTTCTAATTAATATCAAGAGTTAACTACTACAATTACTTTTATTCGTTGGGACAATAACCCAAGGGAAGGAATGATTTGAGGATGAGGCATTATCATACTGATTCACTTTCGTCCTTCCCCCTCGATTTATTCCTTCCCCTTCTTAGTCCAATAGAACCCTTTTTGAGGTGGAAGAGAAAATTATTAAAAAAAAAAATCGACAAATAGAGAATTAGTCTATTTTATCTATAAAAGGAGATCATATGAAAAATGTAACCGATTCTTTCCTTTTCGTGGGTCACTGGCCATACGCCGGGAGTTTCGGGTTTAATACCGATATTTTAGCAACAAATCCAATAAATCTAAGCGTAGTCCTTGGTGTATTGATTTTTTTTGGAAAGGGGGTGTGTGCGAGTTGTTTATTTCAAGAATAAACTGGATCCAACCCGCTGCACTTTTTTCGTTATAAGGGTGCATGATCCCGCGAATTACTTTTGAATAAATTAAGAAATCCTCTTTCAGAACCATAGCATTTCGTGATTCATTGGTAAATCGACTTTGATTCTCTCTTAACCAATAAGATGGGACTATGAATATGGTTAAAGCTAAATCGTTTGAAGTCCAGACGCAGCATGTACTCTTTCTACTACTATGT